TAGGGAAATCCCAATTCATTGGGCCTTTCGATACAATCAAATAGAAAGCCCCAAGGGCTCCATATTCTAGGAGCCCAAACTATGTGATTGAATAAATCCTCTTCTATCTGTTGCGGGTCGAGGGCTCCTTCTCCTTCTTCAAACTCCGATTCGTCTTTTTCATAGAGAAATCTCTGATCAACGATAGAACAAGATCCATTTTGCATCATATCTAAGAGGTTCCTTGGTTCGGGCCGAAGAAGCAATGTCACTCGATCATTATCAAACTGACTGCAATCTTTTTCTGATCCCGCCAGAGCGCCTTCTCCTTCTAATAGGCCATGAACTAGATCAGAATCATTCTCAACGAGTCCATAAGAAGTGATCCCATTTTTTTCATCGGGTCCGGGTAGAGACCAAAGGTCTTGAGCGACCGATCCGGCAGAACAACTCAAAAGATAAAGAAGTGTCGTTAATTTCTTCATGCTCATTCCAAGTTCGAAATACCATTTGTACAAATAAGAATCCCCTTCATTACATGATTTCTTCTTCATATAGATAGATATAGGATCTATGGGGCAATTACTTAGAAGTACATTTTGTGCAACAGCCCTTCCTATCTGATAGAAAAGGATCCCATGATCCTGAACCGATCTTACCTGGGATCGCAAATCCCAAGTTTGCCTATGAAGAGCAGATCTAATTGTATTATTGTCTATAATTGATTTCTTCTGTGTAATACTAATCGATAGGGCCTCATTGGTAAGTGCTACAAGATCTCGTGCATTGGAACCCATGGTTATGGACCCGACTCCATTAGTCTGGAACATTTTCTTTTCCAAGTGAAATCCCCTAGTATATGAAAGGGTGAAAAAGCGCTTTCGTTGTTGTGGAATAAGAAGCCTTCGTATCTTAATGCATGTATTTAATTTATTCGGAGCTATTAGAGCGGGATCCACTTTTTTGGGAATATGAGTCGAAGCAATAACAAGAATATTTCTAGCGGACCACCTGTCACAATCCCTGGAGAGATGGTTCACTAATAGACCGAGGGATAAGTAATTCGACTCATTCACATCCAGATCATGAATGTTTGGAATCCATATTATGCAAGGAGACATTGCTTTTGCAAATTCGAATTGAAGGGTGATATAAAATCGGTCTATTTCTGGCATCATATCCATAGTTAGCGCATTCATCACAGTTAGCAGCTCCAGCTCCGTATCAAGGTCACGATGGATATCGTCACCAGCATCGATATCGTCACTAGCATCGATATCGTCACTAGCATCAATATCGTCAATATCGGAATCATCAATAAGAAAACCTTTAGGCTTGTTATCCAGGAACTTGTTCAGAAATACCGTAATGAAAGGAACATAGGAGTTTGTCGCTAGGTATTTGACCAAATAGGATCGTCCAGTTCCTATAGAACCTATCACTAAAATACCCCTAGAGGGGGATAGGGCTAAGCGGAGCGAAAAGGGTTTTCCATGAGATGGGAAATGAAAACTATTAGCCCCACACGAGGTTTGTGAATAAGTGATTGTCTGATACTGAGCAAGGAATATCCGTCTTTCTGCTAAACAAGATGTATTGAACTCATAATTCATTAGACACTTTTTATGAATGTCAACTAAATATCGTAAGTAAATTGCTCCCGGTTGTTCAATCATTTGATAACCAGAGTCATTCTTTGATAAATGATCGCTATGAGTTAGACTCAATAGAATTTGATCAATCCTTTTTTCTGTCGTTAAGGTGGAGAACTGAACCAAGAATTCTCTTTCTTCATCATCAATCGAATCACTGTTCGCGACCCAGGATTCTATTTTATCATCAATCCAATCACCGTTCACGTTTTTTCTTTTTCTTATCAATGAATAGATCTCTTTACTTGTATGACTTAGATGTCTCGTATTTCTCGAAAAAGTGATTCGATTGGTGGGATTTGGTATGGTACTTATGAGATCAATGAGATTGATATTCAAATATTTCTTCTTAGAACGTATTGATTTGACCCCAGAAGCGGAACCACCACCCAATAGCATGTTACCGCCAGAAGCAGAACCCCGCATTTCTTCTAGAGAATCCCCTAATTGTTCCAGAGCAACTAGAAAGAGATTCTTTAACCAGAACAGTTCAGATGTAGGATACCTATCCAGAAGTTTTCGCAACTCAATCATGTATGATGGAATCATCAAAGATTTGACCTTTTCGAACTCTGTCTGTAACTCACTAGAGGCTCGGGAAACAAAGAGAAGATGTGTACGAACGAGATATCCAGCAACAAGAAGAAGGAAAAGGATTGAATAGAGGAACTCCCGAACATTTGGCGATCTCGGATGTGTCGATATCAATGGTGACTCATTATTTCGATGAATCATTTCTTCGGACAGAAGAAGATTATGTAAACACTTTCTCGAAATCTCACTTATCAGATTCCATTGTGGAAGACACCATTTTTTCTGAAGAATTCGCCATGATATATCTGATCCATACATAATATCATGAAAAATGG